TTAAAAATAAGCTAAAATTAAGCTTTTGGGTTCATACCCCAAATATAAAGGAAATTCCTTTTTTTTAAAAATAAAGTGCCTGATTAAAGGATTATTCTGATAGAATAAATTATGTAAATTTTTACCTTTATTATATTTTATAGAATTAAACTATATCTAATAATATCAAAAATTATTGTGCATTTTACACTAAAATATATTAAAAATATTATAATTTAAACAAAATAAATTTTTAATTTATTCTAATTATAATATTTTTCATCTTTTTTTTCATAAATTCAAATAAAATATTTTTTATTTTTATTCTAATTTTTAGAACTTTAATTTCTATTTCTTCTAATTCTTGAATAGGTTGTTGAATTGGTTTAGAAATCAATCTTTTAAGATTTATTCCTTTAATTACAAATAATAATAATTTATTATCCTCTGAATCTTCCTTAAAATATTTTATTATTCAATCTATTGCTTCAATTAATTTTTTATTTTCTATTTTATTAAAAATAATTTTAATAAAAAATTTTGAAATTAATAACTTTATTTCAATTCTTATTAACTCTTCTTTATTTATAAAACTAGGATCAGCCCCTTTTCATTTTTGGTTTCCTAATATTATTGAAGGCTTATCTTGATTAAATTGTTTCATTTTAATAACATGACAAAAAATTACCCCCATAATTTTAATTTCATATTATCTAAATAAAAATTTAATAATATTCATTATAATAATTAATACTATTATTGGAGCAATTGGTGGAATTAATCAAACTTCACTACGAAAATTAATAGCTTTTTCTTCTATTAATAATTTAGGTTGAATAATATCTGCAATTTTAATTAGTGAATCTTTATGATTACTTTATTTTTTTATTTATTCATTTTTAACAAGTATTATATGTTTATTATTTTTTATTTATAATATATATTTTATTAATCAATTATTTATTTTTAATATAAATTTTTTTTTAAAATTCATATTATTTATTAATTTTTTATCTTTAGGGGGTTTACCTCCTTTTTTAGGATTTTTTCCTAAATGAATTATTATTAATTTTTTAATTATAAAAAAATTTTATATTATTACTTTTATTTTTATTATAATAAGATTAATTACTTTATTTTTTTATATTCGAATTATTTATTCTTGTATTTTATTTAATTATTTTAAATTAAAATGATTCAAAATTTTTTTTAAAAATAATTATTTTTATTTTATTTTATTTAATAGTTTAATTTCTATTCTAGGCATAATTCTTTGTACCTTTTATTTCATTTAAAGGTTTTAAGTTATGCTAAACTAATAATTTTCAAAATTATAAATAAAGAAAATTCTTTAAGCCTTAGTAATTTTTTTTTACTCCTTAAAATTTGCAATTTTAAATCAATTTTGAATATAAGACTAATAATAAAAAAGAATTATTCTTGTTAATAAATTTACAATTTATCGCTTATTCCTCAGCCATTTTATTTAATTAAGCGAAAATGACTTTATTCTACTAATCATAAAGATATTGGAACTTTATACTTTATTTTTGGAATTTGAGCAGGAATAGTTGGAACATCTTTAAGATTATTAATTCGAACAGAATTAGGAAACCCTGGATCATTAATTGGAGATGATCAAATTTATAATACTATTGTAACAGCTCATGCTTTTATTATAATTTTTTTTATAGTTATACCCATTATAATTGGAGGATTTGGAAATTGACTTGTACCTTTAATATTAGGAGCCCCTGATATAGCTTTCCCACGTATAAATAATATAAGATTTTGACTATTACCTCCTTCATTAACATTATTAATTTCAAGTAGAATTGTAGAAAATGGTTCAGGAACTGGATGAACTGTTTACCCCCCTCTTTCTACTAATATTGCCCATCAAGGGGCATCTGTTGATTTAGCAATTTTTTCATTGCATTTAGCTGGAATTTCTTCAATTTTAGGTGCTATTAATTTTATTACAACTATCATTAATATACGAATTAAAAATTTATCTTTTGATCAAATACCTTTATTTGTTTGATCTGTAGGAATTACAGCCTTACTTCTTCTACTTTCTTTACCTGTTTTAGCTGGAGCTATTACTATATTACTAACAGATCGTAATCTTAATACTTCATTTTTTGATCCTGCAGGAGGAGGAGACCCCATTCTTTATCAACATTTATTTTGATTTTTTGGCCATCCTGAAGTTTATATTTTAATTTTACCTGGATTTGGTATAATTTCACATATTATTTCACAAGAAAGTGGAAAAAAAGAAACTTTTGGATGTTTAGGAATAATTTATGCAATATTAACTATTGGTCTTTTAGGTTTTATTGTTTGAGCTCATCATATATTTACTGTAGGTATAGATATTGATACTCGAGCTTATTTTACATCAGCTACCATAATTATTGCAGTTCCTACAGGAATTAAAATTTTTAGTTGATTAGCTACCCTTCATGGAACTCAAATTAATTATAATCCTTCTATATTATGAAGATTAGGATTCGTATTTTTATTTACTGTAGGAGGATTAACTGGAGTAATTTTAGCTAACTCTTCAATTGATATTACTCTTCACGATACATATTATGTTGTTGCACATTTTCATTATGTACTTTCTATAGGAGCAGTATTTGCAATTTTTGGGGGATTTGTTCATTGATATCCATTATTTACTGGATTAAATCTTAATTATTATTTATTAAAAATTCAATTTATTTCAATATTTTTAGGAGTAAATTTAACTTTTTTTCCTCAACATTTTTTAGGTTTATCAGGTATACCTCGACGTTATTCTGATTATCCTGATAGTTATATTTCATGAAATATTATTTCATCTTTTGGGTCTTATATTTCATTATTATCTATAATAATAATAATAATAATTATTTGAGAATCTTTTATCAATCAACGAATTATTTTATTCCCATTAAATATAGCTTCCTCAATTGAATGATTACAAAATCTTCCTCCTGCAGAACATTCTTATAATGAATTACCTATTTTAAGAAATTTCTAATATGACAGATTATATGTAATGGATTTAAACCCCATCTATAAAGGATTATTATCCTTTTTTTAGAATTGGCAACATGATCAAATTTAAATATTCAAAATAGAGCTTCTCCTTTAATAGAACAAATTATTTTTTTCCATGATCATACTTTAATTATTTTAATTATAATTACTATTTTAGTTACTTATATAATAATATCTTTATTTTTTAACAAATTTATTAACCGATTTTTATTAGAACAACAAATAATTGAATTAATTTGAACTATCTTACCAGCTATTACTCTTATTTTTATTGCCTTACCCTCTCTTCGTTTACTTTATCTTTTAGATGAATTAAATAACCCTTTAATAACTTTAAAATCTATTGGACATCAATGATATTGAAGATATGAATATTCTGACTTCAAAAATATTGAATTTGATTCCTACATACTTCAATTAAATGAAAAAAATAATTTTCGATTATTAGATGTAGATAATCGAATCATTTTACCAATAAATAATCAAATCCGTATTTTAATTACAGCTACAGATGTAATTCATTCTTGAACTATTCCATCATTAGGAGTTAAAGTAGATGCTAATCCAGGACGTTTAAATCAAACTAATTTTTATATTAATCGTCCTGGAATTTTTTTTGGTCAATGTTCTGAAATTTGTGGAGCTAACCACAGTTTTATACCTATTGTAATTGAAAGAATTTCAATTAAAAATTTCATTAATTGAATTAATAATTATTCATTAGATGACTGAAAGTAAGTATTGGTCTCTTAAACCATTTTATAGTAATTAACATTTACTTCTAATGAAAAGAATTAGTTAATAAATAACATAAATATGTCAAATTTAAATAATTATATATATAATATTCTTTTATCCCTCAAATAATACCTCTTAATTGAATTATTTTATTTATTATTTTTATTTTAGCTTTTATTTTATTTAACATTTTAAATTATTATATTTTCAATATTAATAATAAAAAATTAAAAAAAAATAAGATTTTTAATAATTATTTAAATTGAAAATGATAACTAACTTATTTTCAATTTTTGATCCTTCTACTAATATCATAAATATTCCTTTTAATTGATTAAGAACTTTTTTAGGAATTATATTTATTCCTTATTCTTTTTGATTAATTCCTAATCGTCAATTTATTATTTGAAACTTAATTATAAATAAGTTACATTTAGAATTTAAAAATTTATTAGGACCTAATAAATCTAATGGATCAACATTTATTTTTATCTCCTTATTTTCTTTTATTTTATTTAATAATTTTCTAGGATTATTACCTTATATTTTTACTAGAACCAGACATTTAACAATTTCATTATCAATTTCTTTATCTTTATGATTAAGATTTATATTATATGGATGAATTAATAATTCACAACATATATTTATTCATATAATTCCTCAAGGTACTCCAAGAATTTTAATACCTTTTATAGTTCTTATTGAAACTATTAGAAATTTAATTCGACCTGGAACTTTAGCAGTACGATTAATAGCTAATATAGTTGCAGGACATTTACTTTTAACTCTTTTAAGTAATACTGGAAATCATATTAATAATTATTTTATTATCTTTTTAATTTTATTACAAATTATATTATTAATTCTTGAATCAGCAGTTGCAGTTATTCAATCTTATGTAATCTCAATTTTAAGAACCCTTTATTCTAATGAAGTAAATTAATGTCAAATTATAATCATCCTTATCATTTAGTAGACTACAGTCCTTGACCTTTAACAGGAGCTATTGGAACAATAACATTTGTTTCAGGTTTAATTAAATGATTTCATAATTTTAATATCAATTTATTAATTTTAGGTTATTTAATTATTATTCTTACTATATATCAATGATGACGAGATATTTGTCGAGAAGGAACTTTTCAAGGTAAACATACAATTTCAGTTTTAAAAGGATTACGTTGAGGTATAATTTTATTTATTATTTCTGAAATTTTTTTTTTTATCTCATTTTTTTGAGCTTTTTTTCATAGAAGTCTTTCCCCTAATATTGAAATTGGGGCTACTTGACCTCCAGTAGGAATTATTCCATTTAATCCTTTTCAAATTCCCTTATTAAATACTATTATTTTAATTACTTCAGGTGTAACCGTAACTTGAGCACATCATGCCCTAATAGAAAATAATTTTTCTCAAACTAAACAAAGTTTATTAATTACTATTATTTTAGGAATTTATTTTACTATTCTTCAAGCTTATGAATATTACGAAGCTAACTTTTCCATTGCAGATAGAATTTATGGATCAACATTTTTTATAGCAACAGGATTTCATGGATTACATGTTATAATTGGAACAATTTTCTTAATAACATGTTTTATACGACATTTATTTTTTCATTTTTCTAATAATCATCATTTTGGATTTGAAGCTGCAGCTTGATATTGACATTTTGTTGATGTAGTTTGATTATTTTTATATATTTCTATTTACTGATGAGGTAATTAATTATTTATATAATATATTTAGTATAATTGATTTCCAATCAAAAAGTTTAAAAATTTTTAATATAAATAATTATTTTAATATTAATATCTTCAATCATTATCATTTTTATTTCTAATATTATTATATTATTATCATTAATCTTATCAAAAAAATCATTTAAAGATCGAGAAAAATGTTCTCCCTTTGAATGTGGATTTGATCCTAAATCTTTGCCTCGTAATCCTTTTTCTTTACATTTTTTTTTAATTACCGTAATTTTTTTAATTTTTGATGTTGAAATTGCTTTAATTTTTCCAATAATTTATACATTTAAATTAACTAATTTAATTATTTGAACAAAAACTAGAATCTTTTTTATAATCATACTATTAATTGGCTTATACCATGAATGAAACCAAAATATATTAAACTGAACTAATTAATAATTAGGATTATAGTTTAATAAAACATTTGATTTGCATTCAAAAAATATTATATATTTAATTTATCTTAAATAAGAAGCAATTTTGCATTTAATTTCGACTTAAAAGAAAGAGTATAATTATACTCCTTATTTAATTGAAACCAAATTAGAGGTATATCACTGTTAATGATATTATTGAATAAAATTCCAATTAAATTTAGAAATATATTTTAATTAAGCTTCTAACTTAATTTATAGTGATTAAATTTCATTAATATTTCTTAATTTATATAGTTTAAATAAAACATTACATTTTCATTGTAAATATAAATAATTTTATTTTATAAATATTTAAAGATTATTTAATCACCTTAATATCTTCAATATTAAACTCTATAAATTAAGCTATTTAAATAAATTAAATTAAAATTATTAAAAAAAAAAATATAAATATTCATAAAATAAATCTAAACATATAAATTTTTATATTATTAATATGTATATAACTATAAAAAATTGAATATTTTTTCATAATTTTATAAATTCCTTGACCTCTATATATTTCTCTTCATCCTATATCAATATTCTTTATTATTTTTTGACTAAACCTTAAAAAATAAAATCTTAAACCATAAGTTGACAAATTAGGTATAAATCATATTATTCTTAAAAATAATCTTATTTCATATCTTATTAAAAACTTATTTATTGAATAAATATTTATATTTCTAATTAAATAACCTATTAATATCCCAAAAAATCTTACATAAAATACTATTAATTTTAAATTTAAAGGTAAATAAATTATATAAGGAATAGAAAAAATTAATCATCTTAATATTCTTCCCGTAATTACTCTTATTATTAATAATATAATTATTCTCTTAATTATAATATAATCTTCATCATATAAATTGTAAATACTTAATAAATTATAATCATTTAATATTAAATATATTAATAAACGAATAGTATAAAACATTGTTAAACCTGTTGAAAAATAATATAAATAAAAAACTATAATATTTAAATTTCTTATTATTACTATTTCTAAAATTAAATCTTTAGAATAAAATCCAGCTAAAAAAGGAATTCCACATAAAGATAAATTTGAAATATTTAAACATAAAGATGTTAAAGGAATATATAAACTTAAACCTCCTATTAAACGAATATCTTGATTATCATTTATTATATGAATAATAACTCCAGCACATATAAATAATAAAGCTTTAAATATAGCATGAGTTAATAAATGAAAAAAAGCTAAATCATACAATCCTATACTTAAAATTCTTATTATTAAACCTAATTGACTTAAAGTTGATAAAGCAATAATTTTTTTCAAATCAAATTCATAATTAGCTGAAATTCCAGCCATTAATATAGTTAAACCTGATAATAATAATAATAATTTTAAAAAAAATATATTTAATAATAAAGTATTAAACCGAATTAATAAATAAATACCAGCAGTAACTAAAGTTGATGAATGAACTAAAGCTGAAACAGGAGTAGGAGCAGCTATAGCAGCAGGTAATCAAGATCTAAAAGGAATTTGAGCTCTCTTAGTTATTGCTGCTATAATAATTATAAAACTAATAATTTTTATTTCAAAATCATTAAATATAAAATTTAAATAAAAAACATAATTTCATCTACCATAATTTATTATTCAAGAAATAATTATTAAAATAAAAACATCTCCAATTCGATTAGATAAAAATGTTAATATACCAGCATTATAAGATTTTAAATTTTGATAATAAATAACTAAACAATAAGAAACTAATCCTAATCCATCTCATCCTAATAAAATTCTAATAATATTAGGTCTAATAATTAATAAAATTATAGATAAAATAAATAACAAAACTAAAATAATAAAACGATTTAAATTTAATTCTGAGTTCATGTATCTTCTTCTATAGTAAATTACAGAAGAAGAAATTAACCTTACAAATATCATAAATAAAAAAGATATTCAATCTAATAATAAAGATATAACAATATTTATTGAATTTAATGAAATTAACTCTCACTCTATTAAAATAACTTTTTCATTTATAATAAAATTAATTATTATAAAAAAATTCATTAATATAAAAAAAATCAAAAAAAAAAATCTAATGAAACAAATAGAAAATAATTGGTGATTATTTTTTAAATTAATTATTTAAGATGATCCACATCATATATTTGATTCCACAAATCAATATTTTAATTAAATTACTTAAATATAATCAAATTATAAAATAATCAATTTTAAAAATTAAAATATTTAAAGGTAATCAATGTAATAATAATAATAAATATTCTCGAGATACTCCAGTATAAAATCTATATAATCTAAAATTATATTTGCCATGTTGTCTATATGAATATAAATATAATCTATATCTAGCACTAAAAAAAGAAATTATTATTAATATTAATATTGTTATTCAAGATCAACTTACTAATCTATTAATTAAACTAATTTCTCCTAATAAATTTAAAGAAGGAGGGGCAGCCATAGAAGATGATAATAACAAAAATCACCATAATCTTATTGAAGGTAAAAAATTTATTATTCCTTTATTAATAAACAACCTTCGTCTATGTAAACGTTCATAATTAATATTAGCTAAACAAAATAAACCCGATGAACATAAACCATGACCAATTATTATTACATAGGCACCTATAAATCCTCAATAATTTAATGTTATAATTCCACTAATTACAATTCCTATATGAGCTACAGAAGAATAAGCAATTAATGATTTTATATCTACTTGACATAAACATTTTAAACTAATATAAAATCTCCCAACTAATCTAATAATAACTCAAAAAAAATTTATTTTTAAAGAAATTCTTTGTAAAAAAATTATTACTCGCAATAATCCATATCCTCCTAATTTTAATATAATACCAGCTAAAATTATTGATCCTGAAACAGGAGCCTCAACATGAGCTTTAGGTAATCATAAATGAACAAAATATATAGGTATCTTTACTAAAAAAGCTATAATTATAGAAAAATATAATAGATATATATTATAATTATAAAATTTTAAAAAATAAATTATTATACAATTTATTTCATTAAAAATATAAAAAATTCCTATTAATAAAGGTAAAGATACAAATAATGTATAAAATAATAAATATAAACCAGCTTGAATACGTTCTGGTTGATAACCTCAACCAATAATTAATATTAAAGTAGGAATTAATCTACCTTCAAAAAATAAATAAAATATAAATAAATTTAAAGAAGAAAAGGTTATAAATAACATTATTAATAAAAAAATAATAGTTAAAAGAAAAAATTTTAAAAAATTTTTTCTTTTAAATAATTTTTCTCTAGCTATAATTATTAAAGAACAAATTCAAATGCTTAATAAAATTAAACCAAAAGATATTATATCAAAACCTATTATATAACTTAAATTACAATAATTATTAATATTAATAGTCAAATTTAAAAATAAAAATATTATTATAAATATTCTTATTTGAGCCATTCAAAATATTTTTTTTATACATAAAGGAATTAAAAAAAATATTATTAATAATATTTTTATCATAAAAGATTATACCTTTGAAAATAATCATTACCATGGCTACGAATTATAGAAACCAAAATAGAAATACCTAAAGCTCCTTCACACACTGAAAAGACTAAAAAAATTATTAAAATATAAATTTCAAATTCTATATAATTTAAATACAAAACTAATATTATGTAAATTCTTAAAACAATAAATTCTAATCTTAATAATATAATTAATAAATGTTTATGATTATAAACAAAAATTATATTGCCAATTATAAATATAATAAAAATAATTAAAATATTTATCATTTGTTTTTATAGTTTAAATAAAACATTGGTCTTGTAAACCAAAAATAAATATTTTATTTTAAAATCATCAAAGAAAAAGAACTTCTTTATCAATAATCTCCAAAATTATTATTTTTAATAAACTATTCTTTGAAATTTTTAAAATATTTTTATTCATAATTATTATTTTTATTTCTATTTTTATATTTTTTTTAAAACATCCTTTATCTATAGGATTAGCAATCTTAATTCAAACATTATTAATTTGCTTAATTTCAGGATTATTTTTAACTACTTATTGATTTTCATATATTTTATTTTTAACATTTTTAGGGGGACTTTTAATTTTATTTATTTATGTCTCTAGAATTGCATCAAATGAAATATTTCATTTTAACTGAAAAAATAAATTACTTACTATTAATATAATAATAATAATAATTATTATATTTTTAATAATTTACTTATTTTATAATTATTTATTCTTAATTTATAATTCATTTGAATTTAATAAATTTTTTAACTACTTTTTTTTTATTAATAATAATAATAACATTAACTTAACAAAATTATATAATGAACAAACTTATTTATTAATAATTATAATAATTATTTACTTATTTATTACATTAGTAGCAGTAGTAAAAATTACTAATATTTTTTATGGGCCTTTACGATCTAATTAATGATAAATAAATTCAAACCATTTCGAAAAACACATATTATTTTTAAAATTATTAATAATTCTCTAATTGATTTACCTTCCCCCTCAAATATTTCATCCTGATGAAACTTTGGTTCTTTATTAGCTTTCTGTTTAATTTTACAAATTATTTCAGGATTATTTTTAACTATATATTATACAGCTAATATTGAATTAGCATTTTATAGAGTTAATTATATGTGCCGAAATGTAAATTATGGATGATTAATTCGAACTTTACATGCAAATGGAGCATCATTATTTTTTATTTGTATTTATTTACATATTGGTCGAGGAATTTATTATGAATCTTTTAATTTCAAATATACTTGAATAATCGGGGTAATTATTTTATTTATTCTTATAGCAACAGCTTTTATAGGTTATGTTTTACCCTGAGGACAAATATCTTTTTGAGGAGCTACAGTAATTACTAATTTATTATCTGCAATTCCTTATTTAGGAACTATATTAGTTCAATGAATTTGAGGAGGATTTGCTGTTGATAATGCAACATTAACTCGATTTTATTCATTTCATTTTTTATTTCCTTTTATTATTCTTATGTTAACTATAATTCATTTGTTATTTTTACATCAAACAGGTTCTAATAATCCTTTAGGAATTAATAGAAATTTAGATAAAATCCCATTTCATCCATTTTTTACTTTTAAAGATTTAATTGGAATAATTATTTTACTATTAATTTTAATTATATTAGTATTAACTAATCCATACTTATTAGGAGATCCTGATAATTTTATTCCTGCTAATCCTTTAGTAACTCCCGTTCATATTCAACCAGAATGATATTTTTTATTTGCCTACGCTATTCTTCGTTCTATTCCTAATAAATTAGGAGGAGTTATTGCTTTAGTAATATCTATTTTAATTTTAATTATTTTACCTTTTACTTTTAATAAAAAAATTCAAGGTATCCAATTTTATCCTATCAATCAAATTATATTTTGAATTATAACAATAACAGTAATTTTACTCACTTGAATTGGAACTCAACCTGTTGAAGAACCTTTTATCTTAACAAGAAAATTACTTACTTTTATTTATTTTTTTTATTTTATTATTAATCCATTAATTAATAAAATTTGAGATAACCTAATTTTTAATAATTAATTAATTAATGAGCTTGTAATAAGCATTTGTTTTGAAAACTTAAAAAAGAATTATTAATATTCTATTAATTTATACTAAAAATGTATTATTTTAAATTAAATAAATTTTAATCCCAATAAATAATAATAAATAATTTAAAGAAATAGGTAAATAAATTTTTCAACATAAATATATTAACTTATCATAACGATACCGAGGTAAAGTTCCTCGTACTCAAATAAATAAAAAAGAAATAAAAATAATTTTTAAATAAAATAATAAACTTAAATTAAAACCTCCTAAATAAATAATTCTATATATTAATCTTATAAATATAATTCTAGTATATTCAGCTAAAAAAATTAAAGCAAATCTACCTCTTCTATATTCTACATTAAATCCTGAAACTAATTCTCTTTCACCTTCAGCAAAATCAAAAGGTGTACGATTAGTTTCAGCTAATATTGAAGTTATTATACTTAAACTTAAAGGAATTATTAAAAAAATAAATCAAATTAAACATTGATAATCCTTAAATTTCAATAAATTAAAATCTATAATTATAATAATACAAGATATTAAAATTAAACTTAACCTCACTTCATATGAAATAGTTTGAGCAACTGAACGTAAACCCCCTAATAAAGAATAATTAGAATTAGAAGATCAACCAGAAATTATAATCATGTATACCCCTAATCTAATACAACAAAAAAAAAATAATAAACCTAAATTAAAACTTATTATATTGAAATAATAAGGAATTATTATTCAAAGTATTAAAGATAAACTAAAACTAATAACAGGAGAAAAATAATAAGATAAATAATTAGAATAATTTAAATAAGTTTGTTCTTTTCTAAATAATTTAATAGCATCTGAAAAAGACTGTAATAATCCTATAAACCCAACCTTATTTGGTCCTTTACGAATTTGAATATACCCTAAAATCTTTCGTTCTAATAAAGTTAAAAAAGCAACCCCAATTAAAACTCCAATAATTAAAAATAATATTCCTAATATAATATTTAAATAATCTAATATATAAATTACTATATATATAATAAAATTATATATTTATGACTTCTAAAATCATTACATTTTTCTGTCAAAATAGTTTTATATACATATTTTATTAATATAATTCTTATAGTTAAAACTTAGTTTAAATATTTAATCCTTTCGTACTAAAATATTTTAATTTTTTAAAGATAGAAACCAACCTGGCTTACACCGGTTTGAACTCAGATCATGTAAGATTTTAATGATCGAACAGATCAAAAATTTTAAAATTCTGCATTTAAATTTTATCTTAATCCAACATCGAGGTCGCAAACTTTTATTTTTATTTGAACTAAAAAAAAAAATTACGCTGTTATCCCTAAGGTAATTTTTTCTTTTAATCATAAATTATGGATCAAAAACCTACTTATTAATATTTTTACTAAAAAAAAGTTTTTTTAATTTTTTTATCACCCCAATAAAATTATCAAATTTAATTTATATTATATAATAATATTTATAAAAAAATTAATTAAATTTAATAATAAAACTCTATAGGGTCTTCTCGTCTTTTAAATAAATCTTAGCTTTTTAACTAAAAAATTAAATTCTAAATTTAAAAAAGAGACAGTATATATTTCATCAAATCCTTCATACAAGTCTTCAATTAAAAGACTAATGATTATGCTACCTTTGTACAGTCAATATACTGCAGCCCTTCAATAAATCAGTGGGCAGATTAGACTTTAAATTAATATCAAAAAGACATGTTTTTGATAAACAAGTGAATATAAAATATTTGCCGAATTCCTTTTTTTTAATTATTTATTATTTTATTTTTTATTATATATATATATATATATATATATATATATATATATAAATTATACTAATTTTATCATTATAACTAATTTAATTTTATTAAAAATTATTTTTTCATAAAAAATTAAATTTTTATAAAAATTTTAATTTTTATAAAATTTTTTATAAAAAAATATAATTTATAAACAATATAAATTTTAAAAATTTTAATTTAATTAAATTTTAATTATAATAATTTAACTCAAAGCTTATCCCTTAAATTATTTAATTTTAATAAAAAAAAAATTAAAATTAATTTTTTTTTTTATTAAAATTATAAATTAAATTTATTTCTGAAAAAACTAGATATATTTAAAAACGATTAACATTTCATTTCAAATTAATTATTAAAAATATTTATGAAACAATAACTTTAATAATTAATTATCTCTTTTAAATTCGAGAATAAATTAACTAATCTTTTTTTTTAATAAACTCTGATACACAAGATACAATAAATAAAATTTACTTTTTTAAAATTTACATTTCATATTATTTCAATATTCTTTTACAATACTAATAAATTATAAATATAAAAATTTTTTCTTAAATATATACTTTAACCCCCATTAAAATATATTATTAAAAATTTTTTTATTAAATTTATATAATTAAATTTTCCCCTTTCAAATTAATTAAATAAATAATTTCTTTTCAATGTAAATGAAATACTTAATTTTCAAGCTCTAATTTGATTTCTAGAAACACTTTCCAGTACTTCTACTTTGTTACGACTTATTTCAATTTTTAAATGAAAGCGACGGGCAATATGTACATATTTTAATTTTTAATCATTTTATAAAATTATATAAAATTACATTTAAATCCATTTTCATTTATTTATTACAAAATAAAATCCATTTATGAAATAAATTTATTGTAATCCATTATATTCTTAATTATAATCTGCATCTTGATCTGAGTTAATTTTTAATTTTAATTTTAAAATATTATTTTTAATTAAAAATATTTTTTTAACAACGATATACAAAATAATAAATTAAGTAAATTTATTCGTGGATTATCAATTATTAAACAGATTCCTCTAAATGAACTAAAATACCGCCAAATTATTTAAGTTTCAATAATTAATTATTTACTATTTTAGTATTTTAAATTAAATTTTTAATAATAGGGTATCTAATCCTAGTTTATAATAAAATTTATTAAATCAAAAATTAAAATTAAAATTTAATTAAATTAAAATTTTACTTAATAATTTAATATTTAAATACAATTAATTATTTTTTAATTTTTACTAAAAAAATTTAATTTAATTTTTGTGTAACCGCAACTGCTGGCACAAAATTTGTTATTAATTTTAATATTACTAAATCTTAATTTCTTAAATTTTTAATAATAATTACTGTAAAAAAATTATTATTATTAAAATAATTAAATATACATACTAAAATTTACATGTAAAATAAATTATTAATAAATTTCAAAAATCATAAATTTTTATCTATTTATATAATTTTTAATATAGAATTATTAATATTTTTTTTTTTTTTTTTTTCTTTTACTTTAAAAAATTTTTCTTAATATTTAAACTGAAAATTAATATATATATAAATTTATTATAATTCATTGTTAAAAACTATATATTAATATAATTAATTTAAATTTAAAAATAATTAATATATATATATATATTTATAATTAATTAAATAATTTATTATATTATAAATATATATATATATTAAAAATTAATATTTAATTTAAATATTTAATTTCAAAATTGTATATATATATATATACAATCGTGTAACAAAACCATTTTTAATAATTATTTTAATAAATAATATAATATTATTTA